ATTATAAGAAAAACCGCCTGATTGAAGGTAATGTCAGAATTTGATATTTCTAGATATAATTCCTTCATCTAATCACTTGATCTTTTTTCTATCCATCTTATATCAATAAGATAGATTTTTGTCGTTATAGAACATGGGATTCTGCAGGAGCAATAATAAATAGGTATGAATAGAACAAGAGAAAGGGGCAGTAGTAGAGAAAGTTATACAAAGCTATATACGAGTCATCCCCCCCTCTTTTTTTGTATTTCATTGATTGAATTTGAATTTCGTTTGATTAAGACGAAGTTCCGTAAAAACCTCCGCTTTCTTTGAAATATCATGAACAGTTCCTGTAGGTTGAGCTCCTTTTTCAAGGAAATATAGAATAGCAGGAACATTTGAATAAGTTTGATTCTTTATCGGATCATAAAAACCCACTTTCCGAAGATCTCTTCCTTCTCTTCGGGATCGAACATCAATTGCAACGATTCGATAGACGGCTCATTGGGATAGATGTAGGTGAACAATACCCCCCCCCCCCTAGAAACGTATAAGAAGTTTTCTCCTCGTACGGCTCGAGAAAAAATGATTCAAAGTTATGTCGATGTATAAAATTCCAACGGCGAATAGATCTATAAAATCATCAAATTCATTAGACTATGATTTAATTTAAGTCCTTTTTTTTGTTCTTCTTTCCCAAAAAATATAAAATCATTCGTACTCATAACTCAAGTTGGATAATTCTCAAATAGCTCAAAAGACAACCAACCCTTAGGCATTTCATTTATTGAACGGTCTCTAACCCCCTTTTTTTTGTTTGTCTCGTTTAAAATCTATTGTATTCGTCATTCTGATCCTAATCCTAGTTTTTGAGACAATTGAAAACGGCGTTTCCTTGTTCCGGGATCCTTTATTTCTGTTTTAAATCATTGGGTTTAGACATTACTTCGATGATCCTTAATCCTTTAAAAATGGCAGCAACATACCTTTTTTTTGTGATTTATTTTTATCAAAGAATCATACGAACGGTTGATTCCCGCATGATACACTTTTGATCGAAAGTGTTCTACAAATTCCAACAAATTTTCTTTTTGAATTTTAAACTTGCTTGAATTGTATCCTTTCGTCTATATCGAAGATATACTTACAAAGTATTTCCAACTTCTTGATTGGCACTAACCCTAGATCCTTGCCCCCGAGAAATGAATCAATACTTTCTACTCGAGCTCCATCATGTACGATTTACATTACAACCCAACAAAAAAAGAAAAGAGGGTTCTTCTAGTGGAGCAGAACAAACGATGTCGAGCCAAGAGCACCTTCATTCCTATATAACTATATAATTAAATTTGAATATAAAAAAATGGTGGGTGTAAAAATCCACAACTGATCATGTCCTTCAAGTCGCACGTTGCTTTCTACCACATCGTTTCAAACGAAGTTTTACCATAACATTCCTCTAGTTTGGAGCCGATATGTAATTGATTCAATTATGGAACCATGAATAGTCATTGTTTTAGTCGGTACATAGTAATCTATACTTGTTTCTTTTTTTATGGATGTGTAGATATTTTTCTGAAGATGTCTCATCAAGAATTCAACTTAATCCCGTATTTTATTGTATGAATGCAACATTTTTTTATTATATTTTCTTATATCTATAATCTATCTAGATTATATATCTATAATATATGAATATTATAATAATAAATAATAGAATATATAGAATAATATATATATTAATATATATTAATATATATTAATATATATTTTATAATACATAATATAATAGACATTTACATTTATATATTTATAAAAATATTTAAAAAATTTATAAAAAAAATAAAATTTTTAAATTTATATAAAAATAAAAGGATACAAATATAAAATAAATGAGTTATTTTTGATTCTGCATCTTCAAGTGACACAATAGGATAGATTCACCAATCTAATACTTCTTCAAGTACGAAAGACTAATCTAATAATAAATCATTACATCATTATTTGAGTTGAATAAAGTTTTACAAACAATAAAAACCGCATTTGGTCCGTATAAGAGAGATAGCTGTCCATGTTTCGTTTTGAACTGAACCAACAATGATTTAAAGCAAATAGATAGATCAAAAACAAATACAATTTCTCTTCGTTTTTTTTTTCATGAAGAAGATTTAGATCATTATTCTTTCATATGATTGATAAAATAAGAACCCTCTTGTTTATTTTATAATAAAACAATCCACAGAGAATTAATAATTAAGTTACCTCATTTAAGGGATAGGGAATATAGAGGCTTTTCTTTCGGATTTCGATCTAGAATGCATCATTGAGAATTCAAATGGATATGAGACGTAAGGTTTTTCTAAGTAACTAACCTTCAATATGAAAGGGATGGGCATAGAATGAAAGGTGACTTTTTTTGAATTAAAATTCAAACTCTTGTAATCATGATCTATGTTCCCTGACTCACAAATAGATTCAGGTACGTCTACATGTCATTTGCACTTGATTGAGCTTGTAAAAAAGATATTCTTCAGAGAAGAATGGTTAAAAACCAGAAACAATAATAGAATCACATTCTATCCAATATTAGACTCTTAAACATAAGATTTAAAACAAAAAGCAATCTTTATTCTGATATAATTGGTATGCTCTGGGACGGAAGGATTCGAACCTCCGAATAGCGGGACCAAAACCCGTTGCCTTACCACTTGGCCACGCCCCATTTAGATTTCTAGTCGATACTAATAAACACTAATATTGTTATTAGTCGTTCGTCAATTCCAGTCCAAATATTTATGGAATAGATTAGATTGTTGCTAGGATTTTGACACGTGTAGACATAGAATTAAACTGAATTTATTGATCATTACATATAATTCAATTAAGATATTTATGAAAGTATGATTTCTTCTATTCTCTTTTGAGACTTGAAGTATTCTTGATTGGGTGAGTTAAAAGAAAAAGAAGGATTTTTTGGTCTACCCCACTTTATTCTTTTTTCCCTTATATCAATACTATATCAATAACTCAATCAAAATTCAATTATCTCCAAGAACAAAATGTTTGTTATGCTTAATATCTTTAGTTTGATCTGTATCTGTCTTAATTCTGCCCTTTATTCGAGTAATTTTTTCTTCGCCAAATTGCCCGAAGCCTATGCTTTTTTGAATCCAATCGTAGATGTTATGCCAGTCATACCTGTGCTCTTTTTTCTCTTAGCCTTTGTTTGGCAAGCCGCTGTAAGTTTTCGATGAAATATTGAATACTGCCCTAGAAAAATTCATGATTTCTTCGAGAAAAAAAAAATTCTAACAATTAATAAGATTAGAAAAATCTTAGATTATGAACCCTCAATTAAAACATTGAAAGTCAAAGTATCGGATAGTCGCGATAAATCTGTATTACCTCATTCTAACTCTTTCCTTTTTCCAGTGAAAGGCACTATTAATTAGTGCCCCCACAATATCTAATTGTGGGTATGAAATTGTGGGTATGAAAGAAAATTTTGGCAATGAAAGACTCTTAATTACAAATAATTTTTGAAAATGTTTTTCCATTTCTAATTTCTAGAAACTACTTCTCATGTCTTGGTGTCAAAATAGGAGTCAAAATAGGATATGTGGTATAAAAATGGAGAATCTATTCTCTTTTTCCAAAAAAATGATCTTGGAGATTGTGTAATGCTTACTCTCAAACTCTTCGTTTACACAGTAGTGATATTCTTTGTTTCTCTCTTCATCTTCGGATTCCTATCTAATGATCCGGGACGTAATCCTGGGCGTGAAGAATGAAGAATAAAAAATAAAGGTATTTTCCTTACTTGATTTTCAAATTTTCTTCGGATTTTATCTATTCCACACCTTTAACTATGAAAAAAGAAAAAGGGTTCGAGAAATTCGAAAGATAAATAAAATATCAATTCATCAATGGAAACGGAAAGAGAGGGATTCGAACCCTCGGTACGAATAACTCGTACAACGGATTAGCAATCCGCCGCTTTAGTCCACTCAGCCATCTCTCCCATACATAAAGTAAAGATTGAAAAAGTCTTTCTTTATCTTTCTTTAGTATTTTTTTATCTCTTTTTATTATATAGATATATACAACTTTTATCAGCAATTCCAATTCTATTAAGATAAAGTAAGGGCTCGAAAAATATATTTCCAATAGAAATATAGAAAAAAAAAAAAAGAATCTTTCTTTGAGTTTGTTCAAAAGGGCCGTTTTTTGTTCCAATGAATCATAGATATAAAAAAATTTATCTGATTTGAAAACAAAAATGCTTGTTATTAAAGCAACAACTAAAGCAACAACAATAATAAGAAGAACTATTTTCATTCCTATGATATAGAGTCAAAATATAATCAAAATGTGAGTTCTTCTTATTATTTTATAATTCTTTTTTTCTTGCTTTTTTCTTTACTATTTACATTTACTTTGCTGGACTAAAAACAAGAAAAAAAGACCTATTATTTAATAAAATAATAAATTATTTATTATTATTTAATTTATTATTATTTATTAAATTATTAAATAATATTATTAAATATATTATTAAATAATAGGTCTTTTCTGATTCTATCTTGATCGTGTCCGATTCCTTTGTTCGACAAAAGGTCAATTTATATACAATAATCACATTGTAGCGGGTATAGTTTAGTGGTAAAAGTGTGATTCGTTCTATTAACCCCCCTAATAGTTAAGGGTTCCTTCGGTTTGATTTGATTCAAATTCCGACGAAAAACTTTATTTTTTATCTTAAAAGGATTTAATCCTTTACCTCTCAATGATGGATTCGAGGAAGAATACACATTTTCGTGACTTGTATGAAATTTGGAAATTGTATTATGAAATTACGAAACATAATTTTTATGAATTGGATCAATACTTCCAATTGAATGAGTGTGAGTAAAGGATCCATGGATGAAGATAGAAAAGTGGATTTCTAATCGTAACTAAATCTTCAATTCTAAGTTTGTTTGTATTTGTAGAGGGGCGATTGAAGCAAACTAGCTAGT